ATGTTGCATAAAAAACATCTATGTAACCACGATTATATGACCAATTGTATATCACATTTATTATTCGGTCCAAGAAGATTCTCTTAGAACCTATTTTTTTTAAAAATGAATTGATTAAGTACAAATTCTGAAAAGATGAATAAACAGAACCATATAAAAGAAACGCTATTAATATTCCAAAACAGGCTATACTGACTGAATAAGTTGCATTTGTCACAAATTCATACCAATCCACAGAATAGTTCGAATTTGGATGTAAAAGATTTATTGACGGAGTTAACCATTTCGATAATATATCAAAATCCATTACTTCTTGATCGAAAGGAATTCCTATGGATCCAACAAACAAAGTAAATAGGACCAATACAAGTAGAGACAATAGCATAGTATTGTCCGATTCATGGGGATACGTTGAAGTGTCTTTCTTTTCAAAAGAAATTCTAAAGGATCGTATCAGATTTCTTACATTGCCATCCGTTTTGTATATCTTCGTTTTCGAAAAAAAGAAAACCTTTTCATTATTATTCATTGTTGATAAAAACAAATTTCTGTTAACTAGTTTGGTTCCTTCTTTCCCCCATATAGATATTAAATAGAACGAGCTATTTTTAGTAACACTGTAATTTTTAAAAAGAGCGCGTAAATGACCATCAAAAGTAAGTAAATACATCCGAAACATATAAAATGCAGTTAACCCTGCTGTGAAACAAGCTATTATCGCGAAAATCGGTGAATACAACCAACTATCATTAAGAATTTCATCTTTAGACCAAAAACAAGCAAGAGGTGGAATTCCACAAAGAGAAAGTGTACCTAATAAAAAAGTCGTTTTTGTAATTGGCACATATTTTGTTAAACCACCCATAAGAACCATGTTCTGACTTTTATCTGGCGAATATCCAACAATGGGTTCCATTGAATGAATAATTGATCCGGATCCTAAAAACAATAATGCTTTCGAATAGGCATGAGTGATCAAATGGAATAAAGCAGCTCGATAAGAGCCTATCCCTGGGGCTAACATAATATAACCCAATTGAGACATTGTAGAATAGGCTAAACTTTTCTTAATGTCTCTTTGAGCAAGGGCTAAAGTAGCCCCTAATAGTACCGTAATTGCACCTATCAAAGAAATGAGATTCATTATGTAAGGTATGACTGTAAAAAGCGGAAGAAGCCGAGCGACAAGAAAAATTCCCGCTGCTACCATAGTAGCAGCATGTATAAGAGCCGAAATAGGAGTAGGCCCTTCCATGGCATCAGGTAACCATACATGAAGGGGAAATTGTGCGGATTTAGCAACTGCACCGACGAATAATAGGGAAGCACACAGAGTAGCAAATAAAGAATTGACCCCATTATTATGGATCAAGTTATTGAAGATTTCGAACAAATCCCGAAATTCGAAACTCCCTGTTATCCAATAAAAACCTAAGATTCCTAATAATAACCCAAAATCCCCTACACGATTAGTTACAAATGCTTTTTGACAAGCATTTGCTGCAGTGGGTCGTGTGAACCAAAAACCTATTAATAAATACGAGCACATTCCCACTAGTTCCCAAAAAATATAAATTTGTATCAAATTGGAACTAGTAACTAATCCCAACATGGAAGTATTGGAAAAACTCATATAAGCAAAAAATCTCAAATATCCTTGATCATGAGCCATATAATTGTCACTATAAATAAGAACCATGATTCCAACAGTAGTGATTAGTATTGACATAATAGAAGTAAGTGGGTCGATCAAGTGGCCGAACTCTAAAGAAAAATCATTATTGATGGTCCAAGACCATAGATGTTGATAAATAGAACTGCCATTTATCTGTTGAATAGACAAATCGGATGAAAAAACCATAACTATACTTAGCAATGAAACACTAGGAAAAGTCCACATACGACGAAGATTTTTTGTTGCGGTCGGAACAAACAGAAGTCCCAATCCTATTGACATAGTAACTGGAAGTGGAGCAAAAGGTATGATCCATGCATATGGATATGTATGTTCCATAAGAAAATCAAACTTTCTTTTTTTATTCTTATTAATTGTTTCCGATTCACCAGACCTTATCTCTTTTGGAAGGAGCAATAATCAAATAAATAAAATAAATATATAAAATCAAATATGATTTTGAATTCTTAATTATTCTCATTCTTTCCAAAATATTGAAAAAACAAAAAATTCAAATCAAGAAGTTCCATTTATTCAAATGACCAAGTTACTAGTTACAAGTGACTACCTAGTTATTAACGTTAACGAAGATATTTATTAAGATAAAAAATATAAGATTTTAAAGCATTCCACTCAGATATTACGGTGATTTCTATCCATATGTATATCAATATAGTAAGGAAAAAGAATGATACCAAAAATCAAGTACTCGATTCTGATATGTATCATAGGATCCGTCATTAACTCGACCCCATAAAATAAGACCTAGTTTTTTTTTTTTATTTCGTTTATTCGGAGTCATTAACTAATTCATTGTGGAACTGATTGATTGGCTTCTAGTCCAATAAAACAAACTCATCCTTATGGAAAATCCTCTAATACTTGTCACTTCGCATAGAACTAAAATAAGAAATTACTAAAATTTCCCTTATCAAGTAATGTATTGTTTAACGGATTAACTACTTCATTTAAACTATTCATTTAAATTATGGGGACTCTATCTCGGAGCTTGATCAATTAATAGAAAAAGTGACATTCATTATTGTTTTATTAAACTAGGTAAGGGTTCTTAAGCTTTTCGATTTATTAAAGGTAAGATGACAAACAATAGAATATATAAAGAGACTGAGATATGAATTGAAATCTTTTTGATTCTTATCGATAGCAACCGATTCAATTTCCACGGTAGTAGATCCCGCTCATAGACATACATAGATTGAATGAAGATATGAAGCTACCAATCAGTACAAATTTTTCTTCGGACATTGTATGTAATATTGTATGTAATAGAGATGTTAAAAAAAAAAACTCCTTTGAAAATCACATCGTTCTTTCTTTTTCTTTCTATTTTCTTTTTTTTTATCCCTAGTGATACCATATGCGATGCTTACGTATCTATATTTTTATATATTATATTATGAAGTAAGTATTAACTATGGAATAAATATAGATAATGAATAGAAAGAACGATCCATTTTGAACAATAAATGTCTTTCACATCCAACTATAAAAATGAGTGATCCTTTTTTTTTTTGAAATGGCGGTTCCAAAGAAACGTACTTCTCTTTCAAAAAAGCGTATTCGTAAAAATATTTGGAAAGGAAAGGGATGTCAGGCCGCGGCAAAAGCCTTATCTTTAGCTAAATCGATTTCTACTGGGCATTCAAAAAGTTTTTTTGTGCGACAAAAATAAAGCCTTAGAATGATCTGAATCGACATGACTCGATGAATTGGATGATTTATAAGATGAAGAATTCACATTAACTAAAGTTTTGAACTTATCAATATGAAATAGAACTAGCTGTTGTGGTATGTAGAATAAGAATTATTCTGTATACTAGGTTCTAAAAAGAATTTCTTTTTTGTTTGAAAAAAAAAAAAGAAAGAAGTAGTTAGACACAAAATACAAGGTTTCACTTTTCATTATAGTTTTATAGTTATAGTAGATTTTTATAATTTGCGAGATGGGGATTGTAACTTTCCCCATCGATTCGCTTTTCACTCACAATAACAAAACTCTTATTTCTTTTTTTTTTTTTTTTAGGAAGGGGTTTATTGGATTATGTATCTCCAATAGTTATACATCATTAAGATTTTTGGAAGATCTGAAACAAGTATGAACGAGGTTCGAACCCCGTTTTTTTTTTGTTCCATAGCAGCGCAGAGATAAGATCTATAGTAAAAATCAATGGATCATTGAAACTAATTGATTAAATGAAAACCTTGCTTTGTAGCTCTCTGAATCACTACATATCTACATAGACTCCCTCTTGTGTCGAATGGATCAACAAAAAAACAAACTAATAAAACTGCCAGATCCCCTGGAGATCCATATTTATGTACAAAGAATGAGTCAATCTTACCTAATCCAACCAAAATAGATCCTATCCTATGTTTGGACTGGAGGATCGATCAATCGATATATCTAGATCTAATATCTAAATAGATTTTATCTATTTAAAGAGATCTTATAAGTTAAAATTAGATTTTCTAAGGTTTCTAAGTAAAGTATAGAATTCTGATAAAGATCAAAACTCTTTTGTTAAATGATTGATATGCCTGGCCCAATACCTAATTGGTTTGGTAAATCCTCACACGAATTATGTTATGTAGACAATGAGGATCCCAATCATTAATACAGTTTTGATATCAAACTATCAAAATATTTATAGAAATTACTTGGATGTAGTAATGAGGTTGTGATACATAAAAAATATTGTTTTCTTTTGTTTATTGAAAATGAATCTTTTTGATTTCGGATCTACAAAATCAAATAAATGAGAAATGAATCAAAATGAGAAAAAAAAAATTCTTGGTTCTATACCTCGACTGAGGGCATAACCGTCTAGTTCCAACTGTTCCAGAAGAACTTAGAATACGGGAAAGCCCGCTGTTAAAAATGACACTCTACCACGAGACTAAGGATTATGGAACGTTTAAATATTTATTTGAATGGGTCTTTATTCATGGATTCAAACGTTTCCTAAAATAGATTGCATTAAATCCTTCAATCTCGACGATTGAACATCATATAGGCTATGATTATTTCAATCAAGCCGCCATGGTGAAATTGGTAGACACGCTGCTCTTAGGAAGCAGTGCTAGAGCATCTCGGTTCGAGTCCGAGTGGCGGCATCCTCTAAAAAAGGCACAACAATAGATCCTATAATGAATTCAATTACGGATTTCTATTTCGTAATTTGGGATACCCTCCTTAAAAAAAAACAATTTTTTTTTTATGATATTTTCGACTTTAGAACATATATTAACTCACATCTCTTTTTCTATCATTTCAATTGTGATTACGATTCATTTAATGACCTTATTAGTCCATGAAACTGTAGGACTATTTGATTCGTCAGAAAAGGGCATGATGGCTACTTTTTTCTGTATAACAGGATTATTAGTTACTCGTTGGATTTATTCGAGACATTTCCCGTTAAGTGATTTATATGAATCTTTAATGTTCCTTTCGTGGGGTTTCGCCATTATTCATAGGGTTCCTAAAATAGGGAACCAGAAAAATTTTTTAAGCGCAATAACCGCGCCAAGTGCCATTTTTACTCAAGGATTTGCCACTTCGGGTCTTTCAACTGAAATGCATCAATCTGCAATATTAGTACCTGCTCTACAATCCCAGTGGTTAATGATGCACGTAAGTATGATGTTATTGAGCTATGCAGCTCTTTTATGTGGATCGTTATTATCAGTAGCTCTTTTAGTCATTACATTTCGAAAAAATCGAGGTATTCCTGGTAAAAGCAATCATTTATTAATTGGGTCATTTTCCTTTGTGAATGAAAAAAGAAGTGTTTTACAAAAAACTTCTTTTCTTTTGTTTATGAATTATCACAGGTATCAATTGACTCAGCAATTAGATCATTGTAGTTATCGTGTCATTAGTCTAGGGTTTACTTTTTCAACCATAGGTATTCTTTCGGGAGCAGTATGGGCTAATGAAGCATGGGGGTCTTATTGGAATTGGGACCCCAAGGAAACTTGGGCATTTATTACTTGGACCATATTCGCGATTTATTTACATAGTAGAACAAATCAGAACTTTCAGGGTGTGGATTCGGCAATTGTGGCTTCGATCGGATTTCTTATAATTTGGATATGCTATTTTGGAGTCAATCTATTAGGAATAGGACTACATAGTTATGGTTCATTCACATTAACATCTAATTGAAGAAAAGGCCTGAAGAATACATAGGAACATCGTCCCGTATATAAAGAAAGTTTGTGCAAGTTTTTGAGAACCATTTGAATCACTACTTGATTCAAATGGTTCTCAAAAACTCCAGATATATCTGATTCCAATTCACTTCATTCTTTTTTCTTTCATTGCATTGTACAGTGAACGATTTTAAAAATCACAGGATTCTTTGACTTTATGTCTTGTCTTATTGATGAAAACTATTTATGAAAATAATTAGATAGAATAGCTTCTATCCTGTCAATTGATAGCGAGAGAACGAAATCAGGATAAATACCAATACCTATTACGGGTAGAAGGATACAGACCGAAACAAATAGTTCTCGTGGTCCAGAATCCACAAAATAAGAGTTTGGAACGTTGAATAGCTTGTATCCATAGAACATACGGCGTACCATAGATAATGAATAAATAGGAGTTAATATCATTCCAATTGCCATTACAAAAGTAATTAGTATTTTTGGTATTAAAAGATATTCCGGACTGGTAATTATTCCAAAAAATACTACCAATTCTGCAACAAAACCACTCATTCCTGGCAATGCAAGAGAAGCCATTGAGAAGCTACTGAACGTGGTAAATATTTTTGGCATTGGGATAGCTATTCCTCCCATTTCGTCGAGATAAACAAGACATATTCTATCGTAACTCGTTCCCGCCAAGAAAAAAAGCGCAGCACCAATAAATCCATGAGAGATTATTTGTAAAACGGCTCCATTGATTCCCGTATCGGTTATGGAACCGATTCCTATAAGTGTGAAACCCATATGAGATACGGAGGAATAGGCTATTCTCTTTTTTAAATTGCGTTGACCGAAAGAAGTTGAAGCTGCATAAATTATTTGAATCGCTCCTACTATCATCAACCAGGGAGAAAATATAGAATGAGCATGGGGTAATAATTCCATATTGATCCGAATCAATCCATATGCTCCCATTTTTAATAAGATTCCCGCTAGAAGCATACATGTACTGTAATGCGCTTCTCCGTGGGTATCTGGTAACCATGTATGCAGGGGTATAATCGGCGATTTGGCAGCATAAGCAATAAGGAAGCCAAAATAGAATATTATTTCCAACCCCAAAGGATAGGATTGATTAGCTAATGTTTCAAAACTTAATGTTGGTTCATTGGAGCCATATAAACCCATACCCGGAACTCCCATTAAGAGAAAAATAGAACCCCCTGCTGTGTACAAAATAAACTTTGTAGCTGAGTACAGACGTTTCTTCCCTCCCCATATGGATAGAAGTAGATAAACAGGAATTAATTCTAACTCCCACATGAGGAAAAAAAGTAAAAGGTCTCGAGAAGAAAATGATCCTATTTGACCACTGTACATTGCTAACATCAGGAAATGGAACAATCGCGAATCTCTAGTAACTGGCCGAGCCGCTAAAGTAGCTAAAGTAGTGATGAATCCCGTCAGTAAAATGGGTCCTATGGAAAGTCCATCAATTCCTAGTCTCCAGTGAAAATCAAAAATATTTATCCATTTATAAGCCTCCTCCAGTTGGATTAATGGATCGTCCAATTGGAAATGATAACAGAATGCATAGGTCATTAGAAGGAGTTCTAATAAGCATATACAAATAGTATACCACCGAACCACCTTATTTTTATTTCCTCTATGAGGAAGAAAGAAAATTGAGGAACCCGCAGATATCGGCAAAACAACAATTATTGTTAACCAAGGAAAATAACTCGTGGTAAAGACAAGATAGACTTTGACCAGAAAAACCCGCGCTCGGAATAATTTCTCGAGTACGGGTTTTTGTCGGTAAAGAGGAATCAAATGGATTCAAGTGGATTTTTCTGGAACGTATCAATAAGCTAGACCCATGCTGCGAGTTGTCTCATGCCATAAGTAAACCCGAACACTCAAGAAATCCGTTGGACAAGCGGATTCACATCTCTTACAACCTACACAGTCCTCTGTTCTTGGAGCAGAAGCAATTTGTTTAGCTTTACATCCGTCCCAAGGTATCATTTCCAATACATCTGTGGGGCAGGCTCTTACACATTGAGTACACCCTATACATGTATCATAAATCTTTACTGAATGTGACATTGGATCTATAAATTTTTTGAACTTTATCCATTTTCGATCTGGTTATAAATTAGTAGTAATTGAATTTGATATTGTAGACGCCAGACGAATCAGTGGTTTACCAGAATTTTTTTTTTATAATCAATCTACTTCTGGATCTGTTCATGAGAGAGGGCCAAAATACTTTGATTTCTTACGTTTCAGCAAACATGGCCATACGAGTCATACATGCTAATTCTAAAATTGGTGAATATATTATAGATATACATCTGTCTTTATTTAGATCATTACGACTATTTATTCAACAAATTCGATTGATTAATACGAGTTGATTTTCGGTTACGATGGATCGATGAAACAATAGCCGGCCCAATAGCTGCTTCAGCGGCTGCAATAGCTATAACAAAAATGGAGAAAATATCTCCTTTTAATTGACGACTATCAAACAAATCAGAAAATGTTACGAGATTTATATTAACCGCATTCAGTATAAGCTCAAGACACATAAGTGCTCTAACCATGTTTCGGCTTGTGATCAATCCATAAATACCGATAGAAAATAAATAGGCACTCAAAATAAGTACATGTTCGGTCATCATTGACCAACTCCTCATCAATCTCGATTCATTTCAATATGAACAACAATTTAACCAATTTGATTGACTAGAATATAACAAGTACGAAACAAAGTAAGGTATTAGTAATGGATCGAACTAAACCCCTTTCAATTTAATATATGAACAATATGAAAATAGAATTGAAGAAAAATGGATGTGATAACAATAACATAGAACAAAACAAGACTTTATTTATTTTGGATTTAGAATTCTAACTATTTATTACTTATTACTGACGGGCCATAGCAATTGCACCTATCAAAGCAACTAAAAGAATTATAGAAACGAGTTCAAATGGAAGGTAAAAATCTGTTGATAAATGAATCCCAATTTGTTGAACGTTACTTGTTAGGTCCTGCTCTATAATCTGGTTTGATCTTGTAGTCCAAATAATCCCGTACCACGACGTATCCGAGATAGTAGTAATTAGTAAAAAAAGAATACTTGTACAAACCAGTGAAGTGACCCCATCCCCAACGGTCCAAAGATAGAAATCGTTGTAATATTCTGAACCATTCATGAACATCACAGCAAATACGATTAAAACATTTACAGCTCCCACGTAAATAAGGAGCTGTGCAGCAGCTACAAAATAGGAGTTAGATGGAATATGGAATAAGGATATACAAACAAGAACCAATCCCAACGAAAAGGCAGAATAAATTGGATTGGTAAGTAATACCACCCCCAGACCTCCTAATATAAGACCTGATCCCAGAAATACTAAAAGAATATCATGTATTGGTCCAGGTAAATCCATTATGTGTAAAATAAGAGATAAATAAGTTGAAATATTTCATAAACTTACTGACCGATCCAAGAAAAAATAGGTTACCTTTTTTTTTTTCTTCTATATGATAGTTCCTAATTGAATCCTAATGTGGTATGGATTGATATAGATACAGTTATTGGATCGATCCCGCTACTCTATCCGAAAGAGTAGTTCGGAATTGTATATTTTGAAATCATCACGGATATATGAATCCATTCTAAATCCAAATCAAGCCGTAATTCTCACCAACCAATAGTTATGATTTGTAGTTACTGACCTAGCAAAATGAAAGAAGCGCCACTCCTTTACTTTAGATCAAAAATGAATCTTAGTAATTGGTAATCGTTCTTGAATCAATAGGTTTACCCGTGGCTATTTTTATTTTAATTCATAATTGTTCGAATTGTGTAATCTCCAATTACTGACATTGGTAATCGACCCAAAGCAATTTGATTATAATTCAATTCGTGACGATCATAAGTAGAAAGTTCATATTCTTCAGTCATTGATAAACAGTTTGTTGGACAATACTCGACGCAGTTACCACAAAATATACAGATTCCAAAATCAATACTATAATTAAGCAATCGTTTCTTTCTAATATCTGTTTCCAATCTCCAATGAACAACGGGTAGATCTATAGGACATACCCGAACACATACTTCACAAGCAATGCATTTATCAAATTCAAAGTGAATTCGACCACGAAAACGCTCCGATGTGATCGATTTTTCATAAGGATATTGAATAGTCATAGGTAAACGATTCACGTGGGATAAGGTAATCATGAAACTTTGACCAATGTACCTTGCGGCTCGTATTGTTTGTTGACTATAATTCATGAACCCAGTCACCATAGGAAACATATCGTGGATATCCATGAATAATTTGATGTTTCTTTCTCTTGTTCTAGATAGGTTATGAATCTAGAATAGAATATTCTATTCTGTTACAGCGAAACGAGTTGGGAAGAAGTTGTTAATAATAGATTGCCTAGAGAAATAGGTAAAAGAAATTTCCACCCAAGATTTAATAGTTGGTCCATTCTCATCCTAGGTAAAGTCCATCTTGTTGTGATAAGAATGAACAGGAACAAATAAGCTTTAGCTAATGTAATAAAGATATCAATTGTCATTCCAAAGACTCCACCCGTTTTATTTATTCTGAAAGGTTCAGGAATGAATATGTACGGAATAGAGAGATTCCACCCGCCCAAGTAAAGAACTGTTACAAATAATGAGGAAACTAGTAGATTTAGGTAAGAAGCAACGTAAAATAAACCAGATTTGATACCTGAATATTCGGTTTGATAACCTGCTACTAATTCCTCCTCTGCTTCTGGTAAATCAAAGGGTAATCTCTCACATTCCGCTAGGGAAGAAATTAGAAAAACTATAAAACCTATAGGTTGACGCCACAGATTCCACCCCCAAAAACCATATTTTGACTGTGCCTCAACTATATCAACTGTACTTGAACTGTTAGATAATCATAGTCGATGATAACATCACTATTCCCATCGCTATTCCAGAACCGCACATGAGACCTCAGCTTCATACGGCTCCTCAATGGCCATAAATAAATCTAAAGACTGGTTCATTATTACCCCGGCATGCTTGTAGATAGAGTAAAGATGCATCGAAGAGTCCCGAATTAGACCAATGGAATTCTGTCCGCCATAATAAAAACAAAAAGCGCTTCTGAATTGATCTCATCCTTTCTAATATAATTAGAATTACAATTCTCTTTGTTCAGTAATAACTTAATCCTTCCATAAAATACTCGTTGTTTCAATAGATATTTCGACCCATATCTTTCGTACGAAAAAAAAAAAAATTAGACACTAGTTCATGAGTTATAATTGATGAATCATGATAAGAATTCTATCTGTATAAATATGGATAGGGTTGAGGAAAGAAAGAATAAACAAAGATCTCTTATTTATTATTCAGTTTTCCTATTGCATTCCATTTCTTTCGTTCCTGTTCTTCTTTCTTACTCAGAAGAGGGAAGGGGTTTCTAAAAAATAAAGGATTACTTCGTTCTCGACAGTCATTTCTTTAATCAGTGGATAGAAGCGTACTCTGGATCGGAATCGTGAGGAAGTACTGCTTGATCATTTCTACCAACTTAAAGCCCTCATTATGATTCCTTTTATGCAGAAATATCCCTTTGGATACCTTACATTATCTCCATCACTAATCCTTTGTGTACCTTGGTGTTCCTAACCGTCCACTCATTTTTGATTGATCCCCGATATGGTAATACATATATATAGTCGAAACTCCATACAGTTGATCTTTTGCACCCGCTTCAAGTCATGATGACTAATCAACCAATCTTGGGGTAAACAGTTTCGACCGTTTATGTTTACTTCCACTTTACTCTCGTACATAGGGAATGAGGATCAATCTTCTTACTGCAAATTCATAAGCTGTTTTGTTTCACTCATATAACTATCTGATTTAACTCATCGACCCGAATGATGAATAAAAAAAAAAAGATATCTATTCAATACATTCAACCCCTTTCCTTTATTTCTAGGAAAGAGGTAAAGGCTCATGTTCCAACGAATCACACGTAGAGATATTGATAACACACACGAAGTTAATGGTATTTCATAACTAATAGATTGAGCAGCAGCTCGTAGACCACCTGAAAAGGAATATTTATTATTCGATCCATATCCTGACATAAGAAGTCCAATAGGAGCAATACTGGAAATAGAGATCCATAAAAAAACGCCTATACTGAGATCGGCTAGAACAAGGCGATAGCCAAAAGGAGTTACTGAATAACTTAGTAGAATGGATATGACCGCTATAGATGGCCCGATACTGAATAAACGAATATCTCCTCTAGAGGGGAGAAGATCTTCTTTCAAAAGTAGTTTTGTCCCATCTGCTAGAGCTTGAAGAATTCCCAAAGGACCGGCATATTCAGGTCCGATACGTTGTTGTATCCCTGCAGATATTTCTCTTTCTAACCACACAATCACGAGTACACCTATTGTGATTCCCGATATAGGAATAAAAATAGGGACAAGCAGCCATAAGAGGTCATAGACCTCTTTTAAGGATTCCGATCTGGAAAAAGAATTGATAGCTTGTACTTCTGTCGTATCAATTATCATTTCAACGATCAACTTCTCCCATAATGATATCTATACTACCTAGTATCGTCATGATATCAGCCAATTTCATTCTTTTAACTAGCTGAGGAAGAATTTGCAAATTGATGAAACCCGGTGGACGAATTTTCCATCTCCAGGGAAAAACACTATTATCTCCTATCATAAAAATTCCCAATTCTCCCTTTGGGGCTTCTACTCTCACATAAAGTTCTTGTTTCGACAATTCAAAAGCGGGAGAAGGCTTTTTACTAATGAATCGATATTCAAAACCATTCCATTCGGAATCCCTTGCTCTATCAAAGCGTCGAACTTCTAAATTCTCATAGGGACCCCCCGGAATCCCTTCCAGAGCCTGTTGAATAATTTTTATGGATTCCGTCATTTCATTGATTCGTACTAAATAACGAGCTAATGAGTCTCCTTCTTTTTGCCACTGGACTTCCCAATCGAATTCATCGTAACACTCATAATGATCAACTTTACGAAGATCCCATTGGATTCCGGAAGCTCGTAGCATTGGTCCTGATAAACCCCAATTTATTGCTTCCTCCCCACCAATAATGCCCACCCCTTCAACTCGTTCCAAAAAAATGGGATTTCGCGTAATAAGCTTTTGATATTCAACAACTCCTGTTAAAGAATAATCGCAGAAATCCAAACATTTATCTATCCAGCCATGAGGTAGATCAGCAGCGACTCCCCCGATACGGAAATAATTATGCATCATTCGCATACCTGTGGCAGCTTCGAATAGGTCATATATCAATTCCCTTTCTCTAAAAATATAGAAGAAGGGAGTTTGTGAACCGATATCCGCCATAAAAGGCCCAAGCCATAATAAATGAGAAGCGATACGACTCAGCTCCAGCATAATAACTCTGATATAGCTGGCTCTTTTAGGTACTTGAATATTTCCTAATTGTTCTGGTGCATTTACCGTTATTGCCTCTGTGAACATAGTAGCTAAATAATCCCAACGTGTTACATAAGGAAGATATTGTATAATTGTTCGGTTTTCTGCAATTTTTTCCATCCCCCTGTGTAAATAACCCAACACGGGTTCGCAGTCAATAACATCTTCACCGTCTAGAGTAACGATAAGTCGAAGAACACCATGCATTGATGGGTGGTGAGGACCCATATTAACTATCACGAGGTCTTTTCTTGTATCCGGTACATTCATATCTTCCCCGATCCATTATTCTATGAATTGCTGAAAACGAAATGGGGTTCATCAAAATTCAAGATCTAATAAACCAAAGAATTGAAACAATCTTCAAATTAACGAGTTTTTGGTTCCCGAATATCTAACTGATCGATTAATTTTTTATAACGCACTCTATTTTTCTTTGACAAATAAGCTAGCAGCCGTTGACGTTTTCCTAGAATTTTCCGCAGACCTATCTGAGATAAATAGTCCTTTTTGTGTAATTCCAAATGTGAAGTAAGTCTCTGTATCTTATTGGTGAAACTGAATACTTGAAATTCAACAGACCCTTTGTTTTTTTCTTCTTGCGGAATAACCGAGATAAATGAATTTTTGACCATAAAAATAATTCTTCTCTCTCTTTTTTTTTTTCTTTTCCACAGATATGGATTTTACCGATCAGGAATAATAATAATGCCAGTCATTTCGATCTGATACACACAATAATCTGGATCTGGATTTATTCATATACTACTTTTTTTTCTATCAAATCAAATTAATAAATAAAATTTAGGATTCGATAGAAAAAAAAAAAAAATTTCTACACCCACAAAAGAAAATGATTTTGATCTAAGAAGATTCTGCCGATTCATTCCTAGATTCAATTGATACGTCATTGAATCGGTATCATGTATCAGAATGTAACACAGCGTGTGTGTACATCTGTCTACCTTCATATACCGGATATGATGCGCGATATATAGGAAATGTACCAACCATCAACGAATTCTGAATCGTGGATACATATGTATCCTTGACATACTGAAACGACTGCCATTATTGGTATCAAACCAGTAGCGATTCATACAAGCTAAATCCTCTAATTGATAATTGGGCCAAAGAAACAATTTGAATTGAATGAATTTATTTATATCTGTATCAATATGCTTGTCCTCATCCAAAAATGGCCCACAGTTCCTTACATTGTTGTCATTGAAAAATACTGGATTTCTATCCATAACATTCCTATTTCCGGAATTGAAACAAATTAGAATTCTAAATTCTCTACGACGTCTAGGAGATAGAATATTTTCAGGAACAAGCAAATCATAATGATTTTCGTCTCCATTCACAAGCATCTTTCTATGTTGTGCAATGGATCTATCGAAATAATTCTCATCAACATATCTTTTTTCTCGGTATCTTCCATTAGTTTGGCACTTACTGTTATGGACCAATGAAATACCTATAGTTTGATACATAATAAATTGTCCATCCCATTTTATAGAAAGACGCGCCGGTTCGATAATAAATAGTCCCCTTTTTATCAATTCTGTAAGAGTTAGATCCTTCTGGATCAACATTACATCCAGGTGCATTTCTCCTCTTTGAATAGAGGATATGGCAATTTCCTTTGGATTTCTCAGTCTAAGCAGAAAACAATATACCTTAACATTATTGATCATTCTTTGATTCAAAGGACCATCCCATCTCAATTGAAAAAGCAAATATCTTTTCAGGAAGAACTCTAGTTCCGCTTCCTTGTTACTCTTGGATTGTCTTTTCTTTCCATGTTTTTTAATGTCTGATTCTGTGTAATCCTTTTCAACATCTTTTTGTTGGTTTCGTGCGTCTGAGCCAAGATTTCCTTGGACAAGCTGTTCTTTTTGATTTCGATTCTCTAATTCAAGATATTCTTTTTGATTAGATGATATACGAAGATCCCTTTTTTTATTTTCACTAATGTTTTCATTTTCATTAAAAGTGAAAAGAAGTAATTTGATTGGTATAATCCATGGTTTAATCTTATATGCATTATAAAGTGGCACAAATTCTGAGAAGAACCAAGATTCCAGGTTTGATATGGGACGATATACCATTTTTTCATCCATTCCCATCCAATCCAAAAAGTTTTTTTTTGGATTGGATGGGTTGATTTCTTGATGAATCGTGAGATAGAAAAGATCTTTCTTATCAATCATTTGATAATAATTAGTCCCAGTCTTAGTAATTTTATTAATGTTGGTCCCGGTATCCATATCGGTCCAGGCCTCAATATCGATATTCTTTCTAAGACAAAAATTGAAAATTTTCCACTCCAAATATTTTCTATCCGTATTTTTACCCGTATCAGTAATATACTCTTCTCCTAGATAATCACTAATGGATATACCCCCCGGTACATAAAATGATTCGGTTTTAGGTCTGTTGTAATTATATGGAATCTTTTGGTCCTCATTTACTTGTAATGGGGATCCATAAATATATGAGTCTTTCCTATCCCCATAATTAATATATTTATATGAAAAAAGATCATATCTGTAGTATTTTTTCAATTTTCCTTTTTGACTCGGCAATAAGTTCACTGCATAATCGTTTTGTTTCTCGTAATGAATGAATTGGTCTTTTTCATATGAATTCTTTTTTGAGTCTTTATTTTGAATCGTACGACATTGATTGACCCTATTTCGCCACTTTTGCGGTACTAATCTAGACCATCGAGTCTGAGATAAATTGTATTGATAATGACTCCTTAACCAGTTTTTCCATTCATTTATTCCAGAATTCGGAAGTTTTTTATGCCTTGATTTGGAATCAAATATTCTTCGTGTTCCAAAGTAATTCCTTATTCTATCCTTAAGAAGAAGATATGCTTCTCGATACTGAAGTAAAGATCTCAAGAGAGACTTGTTAGTAACTTGGATTTGTGATAATTTGTAAAATACAGATGCTTGGGACAAGGAATATAGGTCACAACAAATCTTTGATTTCTTATTACTAATATTAGAAAGCGACTTTTTGATAGTCGAAATAAAGTGAATTGTGTTTTGATTTGTTTCATCAATCTCTTCTTTATTTTTTTCATCATTGTAAATGTATTTATTGATAATCTTTTTTGTTGATTCAAGGAAAAGTTGTGCATTGACTCTGGGAATGTTAATGGTACATAGAAAGATATCTATGTATATTCTTTCACTGAAAAATTTCATAAAATATTGCCATTTGTGTATGAATATCTCACTTCTTCTTTTTGATATCTTCCAAATATGTTTCTGCGATTCCGATCTTTTATCAACACAACTTGTATCGTTAGGACAAATATTCATATCTGGAGTTAGAAATATTTTTCTTTTGTCTTTTGTGACCCTTTCCATTTGATTTCTGATTAGGGTTGTCCTATCAGACAGATCCTTCATTTTTTTTTCTGTCAGTGAATAATTTGTCCAATCCATGGATCTGATTTGGATGGTAGATTCATGAACAATCTTATTATTCATTAGGGTTATGGAATATTTTCCGTTTTCATTCGGTTCATATACTTTCTTCAATCCAAATAAGAAAATCGGGTTTACTTTTGAAAACTCTTTTATTATTCTTTTTATAAATAGAACTATTTTGATAATCCATCTTGTTTTTTCTTTTGAGACCCTTAGAAACCATTTTGTTTTTTCTTTGAAAACTCTTAGAACTATAAAACATTTTTTTTTCGCTTTTCTAATTTTTTTTTTGAGTTCTTTATAAATGGGTCCAAAAAAGGAAGGTCGTTTTCGGGGAGAACCAAAAGGTAGTTCGGTTTCCATTCCCCAGATTGTTAAAAAACAAAAATTGACCTTTTTTCCTTTCTTTTTCATTGGATCTCTATGATGGGATCGTAGCTTGGATCTGCGCCAAGGTTTCAGACAGAAAGGAAATAGGATCTTTATCTGAATACCGTCTGTTAACCAGTCTTTCGGAAATTCTGTTTCTGATAATTGCACACCGTTATAGGTGCATTTAACATGCATTTCTCTATTCCAATCCTTTAAATCCTCGTACCACTCAGGGAATTGAAATAATAACATACGGCCGAGGTTTTTAGCTATTATCAATGAAGGCAATATGATGTATT